TGTGTCAGCTTGCCCTTTCATAAGGGGAGAAAGAATAAAGCGTCCATAATAAAGACATTTACTATCTGTTCTTGATTCCACACACTTCCACTGCAGTGTCCGAGTCGATACTCTTATTTTTTCTCGAACCATAGTAATATTATAAATATCTTTGAATCGTTTATTTCTCTTGAAATCTCTTCAATACTTTTTTTACACACGTCTTTTTTTAGGAGGCCTACACCCATTATGTGGCATAGGAGTTACGTCCCGCACGAAACTTAATAATATACCACTTCTACGAATAGCTCGTAATGCTGCATCTCTTCCAAGTCCAGGACCCTTTATCATGACTTCGGCTCGTTGCATGCCCTGCTCTACCACTGTATGAATAGCATTTCCTGCGGCGGTTTGAGCCGCAAACGGTGTTCCTCTTTTTGTACCTTTGAATCCACAAGTACCGGCGGAAGCCCAAGAAACAACCCGACCTCGTACATCTGTAACAGTAACAATAGTATTGTTGAAACTTGCTTGAACATGGATAATGCCTTTTGGTATTTTACGTGCACTTTTACGCGAACTAATACGTCCATTTCTACGTGAACCAATTTTTGGTATAGGTTTTGCCATATTTTAGCATGTCTTAAATATGAGTCAGAGATATATGGATATATCCATTTCATGTCAAAACAAATTCTTCGTTTTTTTTTTTACATTACTCAAGAGAGTGCTTTTTATTAGTTTTAGTATAGTAGAATGTTTATCCCTGTCGTTGCTTATGTTTTGGGTTAGAACAAATTACTATAATTCGTCCCCGTCTGCGGATCAGACGACATTTTTCACAAATTTGACGAACCGAAGCCCTTATTTTCATATTTTTCCTTTCTTAATTTAAATTCTGAAGCTCGTTCTTGGAAGAAAATAAGTTTCTTGATATTTGAAATCTTGAATTGTATTCTCGCGAGAAAGAGTGTTCAAGTTGAAAAACTACTTAATCATTTGAATCCTTAGTGTGAAGTTTGTAATATCAATCATAACGGCTTACTTTAAAATTTCCCCCCTGTTAGGGTCTGTATAGGACTCTGCCGTATCCTTTAGGAAATAAAATCTAGAATCCAATCTTCATTATAAAAAATCGAAAAGAATACAGAACATACCGTTAGGGAGTGGTTGAGTAATCAAATTCTCATGAATTGTTAATCGTTTTTTGTTCTTTCATTCCAGGTAAAACTTCCTTAACGTATCAAATAATAGAGCAAAGATATTAGATAACTTGTCTTTTGTCTTGTTTTGGTCACAATACAGCCAATTTTTAATCTAATTCAGATATTCGATATTAGAATTAGAGGGATTACCATATATAACATAAAATTTCTCCGCCAATTCCTTCTCGTCGAGCCTCCCGATCTGTAATTATACCACGAGAGGTAGAAAGAATTACAATTCCCATTCCGCCTAAAATTCGAGGAATTCCTTGATAGTTAGAATAGATTCGTAGACCAGGTCGACTGACTCTTTTTAAATAGAAAGTATTTTTATATGGTCCTTTCCTATTTCGTCTATGTCGTAGAGTTAAAACCAAAAAATATTTGTTTCCTTCTTGATGTTTTCTCACGTTTTCAATAAAGCCTTCTCGTAAAAGTATTTTAACAATATTTTCGGTGATGTTAGTCGATGCTATTCGAACCGTTCCTTTTCTATTCATGTCAGCATTTCGTATAGAGGTTATTATATCAGCAATAGTGTCTCTACCCATAATCAACTAAAATCCACGGTGTCTCTAAATTTTGATATAAGCAACATGTTTTTTTCTTAGTTTTTTCTGTTATTTTGAATAAAAAAAAAGTTAAAATGAAAGGTATATACATGACATACAGTCTATTATCTCATTCAAATATCCTATTTCTTCTTTTTATAATACCTCAGGCGCTAATGAAACTATTTTAGTAAAGTTTTGTCTCAATTCCCGGGCAATCGCACCAAAAACTCGCGTTCCTTTTGGATTTCCTTCTTGATCAATGATAACTGCAGCGTTATCATCATATCTTATTATCATACCGTTGTCACGTTTGAGTTCTTTACAGGTACGTACAATTACAGCTCTTATTACTTCTGATCTTTCTAAGGGCGAATTTGGTATTGCTTCTTTGATCACAGCAACAATAACATCGCCAATACGAGCATATTGACGATTGCTAGCTCCTATGATTCGAATACACATCAATTTTTTCGCTCCGCTATTGTCTGCTACAGTCAAATAGGTCTGAGGTTGAATCATATTTTTTTCTGTTCTTTGAATGCAAAAATAAATACAAAAGACTAAAAAGAAATATTGTTTGTCAAAAAAAAAAGATCTATTTCCTTTGGTTCTACGTGCCTATCCTGAAATAAGAAATTGAGTTCGTATAGGCATTTTAGATGCCGCTATTGAGATAGCCCTTCGGGCTATAGTTTCTGCTACCCCACTTATTTCATAAAGTATTCGACCGGGTTTGACAACAGCTACCCAATATTCGGGAGATCCTTTCCCGGAACCCATACGTGTTTCCGCAGGCCTTACTGTAATAGGTTTGTCCGGAAAAATACGTACCCATATTTTTCCGCCGCGGCGTGCATTTCGTGTCATTGCTCGCCGCCCCGCTTCTATTTGTCTAGATGTGATCCAAGCGGGTTCAAGTGCCTGAAGAGCATATCTTCCAAAACAAATATGATTTCCTCGATAAGATATTCCCTTCAGTCTTCCTCTATGTTGTTTGCGGAATTTGGTTCTTTTGGGGTTATAGTTGATGGTTTTTTAAGTAATTCCATCTCTACTACAGAACTGGACGTGAGAGTTTCTTCTCATCCGGCTCCTCGCGAATTACTAATTTTGAATTCATAAGAGATATAATTAAAATATACACGGTAGAATAATCAACTGAATCAAGCGATTCTTAGGGATTTTTTGTTAGATAATAATATATTATTAAATAATAAAAATATTATTATATATATTATTAATAAAAATTTCGCGGGCGAATGTTTATTCTTTCAATCTCTATTTCAATTAAAATTGTAGAGTTAAGTTATCATTTTTCATAATATATGAATGGATTTCTGGTTTGTTCCGCCATCCTTCCCATTGAATCATCAGGATTCATTTTCAATTGAATCTTTTGTATTCACGGATTCCATCGTTCCCAGCGCTTCTAAATTAATGCTTAGGTCTGAATTCGACAACGGAGCTCTTACTAAAATGAGTTCGTGAACCAACCCCCTTAGTCTTTATTGGCTTGAAGCTCATACGTTTTTTCTACGAAAATTTTAATTTCATCGAATTATCTAGGAATCTTTAGTAATGCTTTATTACATTATTGTCGTTTATGAGATATTTCAAAGACCGTACATAGTATATTGGAATCATATATCTTTTATATTTATTATATTTGTTTTTTTCTTTCTCTCATTTTTCCATTTATCCGTATCCTTGTTTAGTTTATTTAATTTAAATTTTGTTCAGACTTTAGACTTTTTATTTCGGCTAAAAAAAATTCAGTTGCTACAACGATACAACTAAAAAAGCATATCTTGACTGTTTCTTTGGATCCAGATAATGTGATGCGATGAGTTGGTTATTAATTTTAGAGTTATTAATTCATACTTCATAGTATGGATTTTTAGGCTTAATTATAGCAAAAACCAACGAGTCACACACTAAGCATAGCAATTCTATCAAAAAAAGATGAATCAAATTTTTATTTAATCTTGTGGAATTAAAAATTAGAACTGGGTTCATGTAAAAAAAAAAAAGAATGAAAAAGGTTATTCGTTTGTCTTCCATTCTTAAACTAAACTGCAATAGAAAGACAAGTAAAGCCCTATTATTTTAGTCTTATTTCTCGCCTAGAAATATCCAAATTTTGATACCCAATACCCCATAAATAGTTCGAACGGTATAGGCACAATAATCAATTTTCGCCCGAATGGTTTGTAGGGGAACCCGTCCCTCTCTTATCCATTCGATACGTGCAATTTCTTTTCCATCGATCCGGCCTGCTATTTGTATTTGAATTCCTTTTGTATCAGCTTGCTCGGTTAATTCGATAGCTTTTTTCATTGCTTTTCTAAATGATACCCTATTCCTTAATTGGCCGGCTATAAATTCAGCAAGAATATTAGGGTGACCATAAGGTTTTTCAATTCGTGAAATAGCAATGTTGAGTTTTCGGCTCACACAATTTAATTCGTTTTGTACATTTCTTTTTAGGTCTTCTATTCCTCGTGGTCTATTTTCTATTAATAACTTTGGGAATCCCATATAAATTATTATCTGTATCAGATCGATTCTTTTTTGAATTTCTATGCGTGCAATTCCTTCGACACCCGAAGATGTTCTTGTATTTTTTTGTACAAAATTTTTTATATAATTCCGTATTTTTTTATCTTCTTGTAGACCTTCAGAATAGTTTTTTGGTTGTGCAAACCAAAGAGAATAATGACTTTGGGTGGTACCAAGTCTGAAACCAAGTGGATTTATTTTTTGTCCCATATTACCCCATCATACTTACTTTAAAAAAAATCCAGGTATTCGACATATCCTGGATTGAGCAAGACTCTGTGTTGATTAGTTTTAGATAAATTTCGGATAAATTTTTCTATATTTTTATAGTAGGTTATATCTTTTAATACAATAGTTATGTGACAAGTAGGTCTTTTTATCAGATAACTACGCCCTCGGGCTTGAGGTTTTAATTTTTTTGTGTTAGTTCCTTTATTAACTTCGGCTTTAAAAATGATTAAATCAGCTTTGTTGAAAGCTTTATTGTGACTAGCATTTGATGCGGCAGAATAAATCAATTGAAAAATAGGATAACATGCACGATAGGGCATGAGTTCTAATATCATGAGTGTTTCCTCGTAGGAACGTCCGCGGATCTGGTCAATTACTCTTCGTGCTTTGTGAGCGGACATAGATATATATTGGCCGAAAGCATATACATCATCTTTGTGCCTTTTTCTTTTCATAAAGTTTATCTCCGATT